GGTATGAGTCAATCGTTCTATTTTTCATCTTCGTATAGAGACTTAGAATGAACTGAGTTATCTTTGTATGACTTAGACTAATTTGAGATACATGTTATTGAAGGTGATGTCAGCCGCGTGGAAACTGAACCAAGGTCAGGATTGGATGTCCCTGCTGGTGACATCCTTAAATGAATCCCAACTCTGACAGGAACATCCTTGAGTCCTTCCAAGTTCTTTGCTGGTGTGCAGGATGAAGAACAAGGCCAGGCTCAAGCGAGAAATAAGGCAGAAAGAAAAAGAAAGAACCCAGACGAAGGGGCTTCGTCAGATGAAGACGGTGATGCGCCTTTGTTCCACACAGGCTCAAATGTATAAGTTATTCACATGTCACCACATTCAAAATACCGTTCGCATCCTATCACAATTTGTAAAAAAAGAGATGAACTGTTCACATTCACCAAAAAAATGACTTAAGCACATTAATTTGTGCTTGACGACGCTCTTCTGCTAGTCAATTTAACGAAGCCTTTTCCTCCTTTTCATCTTAGTAATCACCTTCTTCTTATTTTCTAAGACGTTCAGACGAGTTTGGATGGTAGACATCTTCTCTTTGGCTCTCTGAATACCTTCGTCAACCCTGCGAAGCTCTCCCTCAACATCATGAAGTTTTTTTTATGCAGGTGAAAGTAGGGGGTCCATTGCTCCTCCCGTCTTTTCCGGCAAATGCTATGTTCAACTATGCCCACCCACCTCGACAAGCCCGGAACTCCAGTCAATAAATGAACGGAGGGATGAACTGGATTTGAATACAAGAGAAGTGAAACCTCCTGCCATAAGGAAGGGGAGATCCGTAGTAAGAGCTCCCTCTCCCCCTGCTTTCGGCACCTTGCTATTCTTTCAGGGAAACTCCTAAAGTGACGTCTTTCAGTACTGGGACTCAAGTCAAGTAGTTGAGATAAGCTGTTTGCTTTTTGTCAGGTGCCCTTAATGAAGTTCCTTTTGTCCTATAGATTCGTTCTAAAGGTCAGTGGTTCAAGTCAATAAGCGAGGAGGCCCTTCTCACTCAAGCTCAAGCATTTACTTTTCTAGTTAGAGACCAACGTCTTGGGGCTAACGTGGGATCCGCTCAAGGACCTACCGGTTTAGGTAAATATTTAATGCGTTCCCCCACCGGAGAAGTCATTTTTGGAGGAGAAACTATGCGCTTTTCAAAAAAGGTCGGAAGAAATGCCCCTATTAGTAAAGGTTTCAAATATATATATTTATATATTACCGGCTGGCTGCTTTTTATGCAAAAAAGACAAAACTGGATTGGATTTCCACTCATAAGGAAGGAAGGTTAGATATCTTTGACAGGGTTGTATTTTTGGTGAAAATAGGATGGTGTTCAAACTCCCGAAATGCAGTCTAGACAGCGGGCCCTCCCCTTTCTGACTGGACTGACTCGGGGAAGGGTCAATCTCCTCCGGAGCATGCTTCACAGCCATTCATTCGTCCTGACCAAATAGTAGAATCTATCTCTCAGCGATTCTTTTCTCCGCTAATCACCCCTTCCCAACCAGCCCGCCCGATCGATCTTGTAAGATCGGCTAATTCAAAGGGCTTAATCTGGTCCGAAGTTGTCGGAACGAATCGTTTGCTTTATCGAAAAAAGCTTTCTTAGGGGGTCTTGGTTGGCCCCCTATTTTCAACCATTACAGCTGGCGTCGACCAGCTTTGCGCGATACGGACGGGCACGAATAAGAGCGCAGGCAGCGGAAATGCAAAAGAGAAGAGCAAAGATTCCCGACCCAGAGCATGTTATTGACTCAACCACAAATCTGTTGAATGAAGGTAGCTTGCTTACTCTCAACCACTAGTTAGAAGGAAATCCCTTTACTTCGCTTATGCCCTTATCTTATGCAGTAAAGAAAGCAAGTGAGGCGGGCTAAGATTCCATTCGAAGTAACGTAACAGGATTCGATCTTGCACCATCTTCAACTCTTCTCGGGATCCGGAGTTTTTCGAGAAAAGGTCCCATCCTTCAATATCATGATTGGGTCGACCAGGCCAGATCATGAGTGAAATATCATGATCGGGTCGACCAGGCCAGATCATGAGTGAATAGAAAATCGAAAATGTATATAGCTGTTCCAGCTGAAATACTTGGAATAATTCTACCACTTCTACTAGGAGTAGCCTTTTTAGTGCTAGCTGAACGTAAAGTAATGGCTTTTGTGCAACGTCGAAAGGGTCCTGATGTAGTGGGATCGTTTGGATTGTTACAACCTCTAGCAGATGGTTTGAAATTGATTCTAAAAGAACCTATTTCACCAAGTAGTGCTAATTTCTCCCTTTTTAGAATGGCTCCAGTGGCTACATTTATGTTAAGTCTGGTCGCTCGGGCCGTTGTACCTTTTGATTATGGTATGGTATTGTCAGATCCGAACATAGGGCTACTTTATTTGTTTGCCATATCTTCGCTAGGTGTTTATGGAATTATTATAGCAGGTCGGTCTAGTAATTAGGGGGCGGCCGTTCGGTCGCCTATGATACTAGGACCAATAGGTAAAAAATGGGTTTGTGCCACAGGTGTTGAACGATCTACTCTACACAGGTGTGGGCTTACAGGGCTAGGGCTCAAAAACCCTTTCTTTCATTCATCAATAGGACCCTGGTCGGTCACTTTTCTGGGCCGGGATCAATAAGTGGAAGTCATAAAAAAGAGATCTTTCTCTTCGCACCTCAGATCAAGAGGAAGGGTAGCTTGTCAAGCTGGCCTAGAATATTTATATCTTTCTATGATTATTATATGTAATAATAATCATAGAAAGATATAAATCAAAAGATTCGCTGTCTTTTAACCGGCTGTTCTTCTTTGTCAACGCTACTAAGGATCTATAGGTTCGCCTACTTCACTTATGAAAGATAATGAGAATGGGTTATTCAAAAAGGAAAAGGCGCTACTTAGCCCTACATTAGTAGAAGTAAGCGGCTGAGTTAGCCTACTATACCCTACTAATGTATTGTATAGTAGGGTATAGTAGGCGAGCGAGTTAGCGAAGAGGCTTAGGCTAATAGAAAAGAGAGCGTCGGTGCGTAGCCTTCATTCTACTACGAAAAGGTTACGAAGTCACTTAGCTCGACGTTAGGAGAGTCAAGGGGGAACGCCATACCTACATAGAAGACCCGCTGTTCGCTGACTTTCTAAGGTCTAACCTTTCGCTCCCCTACTGAAAAGGGACAAAGCCGCTTTGCACCACTGATAGACTACTTAAGATTCCATTCAAAAGGCCCCACTTAGTTTCGCAAGCCTTTGTCATTGTCAGTCAACTAAGTAGGGCCTGAGGCCCCCTGCGAATCCGTAAATCTGAGGAGCATGCCGCAACAAAAGGATGGTCCCCTATGCATTTCATTCTTTCCGGAAGGGAAATCAAAAGTACCCCCCATCATAGTGAACCTCTCCTTGTGATCGGGATGAGGTAGATGCCTCCCAGCCAGGGGGCGGATCGAATCGGAGTTTCCTTAGGTAGCCACCGACCTACAGTTATCCTTAAACTTCCGTGCTTGGTGGAGAAGAAGCGAACAAAGGTACGCTCGCTTGCTGTCTTGTTCTCTGTCGCGAACTGGGATCGCTCGCCAGCTAGGTCAGATTGGAGCAAGATTGTATGAGAAAATATTACCCATTTTCGGGGACAAGGGGCGGAACGACCTCTCGATCTACTTACTGCAGCCCAGGAAGAAAAACGTCGTCTAGGCGTTCCCTGTTGCTCCGATCTCCCCTACGCCTAGGACGTTGTCTGGGCCAAGAGCCATAGTTAGTTGCTGTTTCCATTTTGTTGTTTTTTTCTCGTTGTTGATACCGGCAAGACCCAGCCAGATGATGTCTGCTGGTTGGTAATGAGAGGACTCTTAGTACCTGCATACCCAAAAGGGGGCGCTGGTTAAAAAGCAATCATTTGATTTAGTTTCTTGCTCTCCCTTAGCAGCGGGAAAGGAGTCTATCTATCTGCCTAGCTTTGGTAGATTTCCCCCAACGCAATCCACAGAAATTCCACGAATCCCTTGGTGGATAAGTCCGACGACTCAGCAGCAGTGCGGAATTGAGTTTCTCGTCTGGTGGATCTGATCTATAGTTAGGGGGCAATACATACCAAAAGGTTCAAAGAAGGAACGCGCATAAGAATATATAACCAACCCACCCTTCTGTATAACCTATTCACATTAGTGAAGCGGCTGGATGCATAAGGGAAGTGCACGTTTGTGAGACCTTAGTCGGGATGCATAGGGGAGTCAACCTACGAGCACGGAAGAGCGTGGTACCGCTACCCCTCTCTAAGTAAAGGTCAGATTCTTAGCCCTTAAACAGATAGGTGATGACTCCATCTAAAATAAATAAAATAGGGACAGCCGTTTCCGGCTGCAAGTTGAGTAGAACCCATATTATCATCATAAAAGGTAATAGGAGAAGAAGGAGCTATGCCAAGATCATTAATAAGATATGATATCTATAGAAGGTCAGAGGTAGCAGAAGAAAGAGCCAACTATTCTGTCTCGGTACTATACTGAGAAAGAGTCACTTGCTTTTTCCTTGACCACGAAATAGGATAAGCTCCAAGGAATATGCAATGGCTCATAGTGGAGCGTCTTCTATCAGGACACCCAGCCCAGTCGGAATCAACATAACCTGCTAAAGTAGAGGATGATGTCAAAATAAAGGAGATGCCAAAGTCGATCGTAGCCTTAAGATAGCGCAAAATACGTTTAACAGCTTGAAGATGAGTATCACGAGGTGAGTGCATGAACTGACAAACTTGTTGCACTGCATACATGATATCAGGGCGAGTGAATGTAAGGTATTGCAAAGCACCAACAATCTGCCGATAGGATGTAGGATCATCAAGAAGAATTCCATCATAAAGAGAAAGTTTACGACCCAGGAGTAGAACATGATATGCAGTCAAGCATATTCATCCGAAATAGAATGGAAACAATATATTTAGACTGTGTGAGTTTAAGCGTAGAAGTGGTTCGAACAGCCTCAACCCCAAGAAAGTAATGCAAAGAACCTAGATCCTTCATAGCAAAATGAGAAGAGAGATGATCAACCACAGAGTGAAGTAAGGGTGAGGAAGACCCAGTCAGGATGATATCATCAACATAGAGAAGAAGGACAATAGTATCATGATTGCGACGAAGAACAAAATGTTTGGATCAGCCTTGCTGCAGCAGAAAGCCAATTGAAGAAGAGCGGAACTAAAACGGTGGAACCATGCACGAGGAGCTTGCCTTAGACCAACAATTGCCCTGTTTAGTTTACAAACATGTGTAGGACGTGAGGAATCAACAAAACCAGGTGGTTGAGACATGTACACTTCTTCAGAGAGCACACCATGAAGAAAGGAATTTTGAACATCCAGTTCTTTGATCACCCAATTGGCTCCAACCGCAACAGAGAGGACGGTACGAATGGTTGTAGGTTTCACAACTTCCCGTCAGGTCTCATCAAAATCGACACCTTCTTGCTGCGTAAACCCTTTAGCAAGAAGGCTCGCCTTAACTTAAAACGCTCAACTGAACCATCGGAAGGCTCCAACATCTTATAGACCCAACGACAACCAACTACATGAATGGAAGAATGATAGGGCACTAAGGTCCAAGTATGGTTGTGAAGGAGCGCGGTGTACTCATCCTTCATAGCCTGAACCCATCACGGGAGGCCTGTTTAAAGGTCGTGGGTTCAAGAATTGAAGTCAGAGTCTGTGTCTGTGTCATCAAAGCTCGAGGAAGACTATGTTTACTCGAATAGAGAATAGACGGTTTACGAGTTCCATCCTTAGAACGTGTGATCATGGGATGACAGGGAGCCAGAGGTGCTTGTCTCTCATGAGGAGAAGGCACTGAAGAAAGAGGTCAAGTCTGAACTGAAGGAGAACCCACTAGAGAATGTGTAGAAAGGGGAGGCTGGTCCACTGGTGAGTTTGCTGAAGCAGGAGAAGTATGATTGCCAGCAGATGAATCAGATGGAGAAGATAATGAGGGCTCTGAGGAGAGATCAACTGACGAGTCCGTGGTAGGTGCAGAAGAAGATGAACTAATTAGTAGCATGAGAGGCATAGGAAGAATGGAGGTGACAGTGGTACTGATCGGAGAAGTAGGAAAATCGACTTGCTTCTGAAACGGAAAGCAGTGCTCATAAAAAATGACATGACGAGAGATGTACAGTCGACTTGCAGAAGGATCGAAAGATCGGTAGCCTTTGTGTATAGTACTATAACCAAGAAAAACAAACAAAGTAGCCAGCAAGATAGGGGGCTGTAATTTATCTTTTCGATATGGACCTAAGTGAGGATAGCATGCACAACCGAATACCCTGAGATGTGAATAGACTGGAGGAGTGAATCTTCGCCCTAACCCAATACATTATCTCATTTACCACAAGAGGGAAATCTCTAATCTTACCCTGGTACATCCTGGCATGAAAGAAATGCCAGATTGCATAGACAGCAGCTGCAAGCATAAGTTTAGCTACCAAGGAGAATACAGACTGACCTTTGAAAGGAGAGGCCATAGCCTGAATAAGATCCAACAAAATCCCACTAATCCCAGGCAAGTTACATCTATCCCATAACATGAGCCAAATGCGCTCAGAAAAGGGGCAAAGAAAAAACAAGTGGTCAAAATTCTCCACACCCAGCCCACAGAACACACATTTCATTTCCTGCATAATACCCAGGCCAACTAAGGTTAAGACAGAGTGGGAGAATATATTCTCAGGTTCGCATGCCACCTTCCTGACAGCCGGAGTTTCAGACCACTCTCCTGTAGTAGTCAAGGTGGCGGAGATGCCTCGGCTAAGATCGCCTTTTCACTTTTTCAATTATTGGGCTGACCACCCTAACTTCTTATCGTTAGTGCGGGAGGTCTGGAAAGAAGAGATCCCTGGTTCCCCCATCTTTCAGTTATGCTCAAAGTTGAAAAGGCTCAAGAGCAAGCTGAAGGAGTTGAATGATCAAAACTATTCTGACCTTCATGGTAGGGTTGTGAGGACTAAGTCAAAGCTGGATTTTCTTCAGGAACAAGTCCAAGCTAGCCCAACCGACCCCAACCTATGTAGAGAGGAGGCCACTGCTGCTAAGGAGTATGGGGACATATGTAGAGCTACGGAGAACTTCCTTAGACAAAAATCTCGGGTCCAATCCATTGTTAAGGACGATGGCACTAGAATTGATAACTCGCAGGAGGTTAAAGAGGAGATTGTGGGTTTCTTCCAAAACCTTCTCATTCAAAAAATGCCTCATAATGAGCCTTTAAACATGGAAGTTCTTGATAGAGTTATGCCCAGTATTACATACTGCCTCCTCTCAAAGCTTGGATCTTTCCAAAGAAGTCTTGGAGGACGAAATCAAGGAAACCCTCTTCTCCCTCTTTGATAACAAAGCTCCGGGTCCAGATGGTTTCAACGCTTTCTTTTTCAAAAGAGCGTGGAGCGTAATAGGGCATGATGTTATCAATGCTATAAAGTCCTTCTTCAAATCTGGTAGAATATTAAAGGAATTGAACGGAACGGCGATTGCACTAATCCCCAAGGTCCCAAATCCAGATAAGTTGAAAGACTTTCGCCCTATCTCTTGTTGTACAATTATAGTCAAATGTTTTTCCAAGATAGTGGCTAACAGGTTGAAAGAGGTTCTCCCTGGTCTTGTAGGCCCCCAACTGCTTTCATAAGGGGACGACGGATCGGAGATAATGTTCTACTAGCGCAAGAATTATTGAGAAACTATCACCGAGATAAAGGCACGCCCCGATGTGCATTAAAAGTAGATCTAATGAAGGCTTACGACAGGGTTCGCTGTGATTTCATTCGAGTGGTCCTTAGAGCCACTGGTTTTCCTGATAAGGTAGTCCAATGGGTTATGTTTCTGTTTTTTTGTGTCTCCACCACCAGGTTCTCAATTTCTAAACATGGGAAACTGAAGGGCTACTTCCTTGGGGGCAGAGGGTTAAGGCAAGGTCGACCCAATGTCGCCTTACCTCTTTGTCTTGGTTATTCCAGCTTTCTCTGGGCTTTTGGAGAGAGCGGTGCAGCAAGGCCATTTCAAGTATCATGTTCAATGTCAGAAGGTAAAGATCTCCCATCTCTGTTTTGCGGATGATTGACTCCTTTTTTGTAAAGGAGAAATGGGGTCCATTTCCATCATTAAGGATTGTCTTAACTCCTTCAAAGTAATGTCTGGGCTCTCTCCTAACCCGGACAAGAGTCAGAGAATGACTTGTGGGGTAGCGATGAATGTGAAAAGGCAAATGCTAGCCATCCTGGATTATAAAGAAGGAACTTTACCGGTGAAATACCTGGGAGTTCCCCTTATTTCTTCAAGACTCAAAAAGATTGACTGCTCCTTCTAAGCTTGTTTGTAATTGCTATGGAGGTTTTTTCCTTTTTATTGTGGGTTATGAGTCTTACCTAACTCTGTAGCTAGTTCTGCCATACAGGGTAATCCAAATTTGTACTAATGACCAGTCCAGTTGATTGAAGTAGCCTTTTTCTCTACTCTATCTGGAAAGTCCATCTATTCCCATATGCAATGATGGAGCTCGAGCTCATGTTCTTACAGGAAGGCTAAATTAACCGGCCCGGAAGTCAGCCAAACCTTTTTCTTGGATCATTCACTGTCGAGGTTTAAAAGCAGCAGCTAGCAATCAGATGCCTTGAACAGCCCAACCTCTTTCTTTGAAGCTTTGCCAGGCATGCGATAGCTTGTTGAAGCTTTGCTTCCCCTAATTCCACTTTTGCTCGGCTGCAATCAGTTCTTTGAAGTTAACGTTGATGATACTCTTACCTTTCTTGACATTCAACTACTTGCTTCTTTCCCTTGAAATGCGGCACGATTCATCTTCATGTTCAAATGCAGTCAGAGGAGTTCATCACACTGCGAATGGGAATACGTCTCGTCCAGGTAACACTTCTTCTCCCAAAATAGATTTGAAGTTCATTAAGCCGCTAAATGGGGGTGAAAACGGTAGAGTTAAGGTGCAGCCACCTGAAGGAGTGGCAGCAGCTGGGTCAGGGGAATGGGAAAATGCTTTAGTTGGGTATTTTCTTGGCCACAAACTTCCCTACCCCACGGTCAATACCATAGCCCAACATATATGGGGAAAGTCGGGTCTAGAGGAGGTCCTCTCATCTGAAATGGATTTTTTCTGTTCAAATTCAAAGATCATGACAATATGTGCTCTGTGATGGAGAGAGCTCCTTGGCATATGGCTAAGAAACCTCTGGTTTTAAAGGGAAGGAAACAGGCAATAGCGCGATAGCAAAAAGAAAGCTAAGCGCGCAGAGAGAGCAGAGCAGCATATAGCGCGAAAGAGTCCAAATGAGAGTGGTAAAAGTCTTAGCGCCTGGCTCCCACTACTTCTGAGTAAGTGAGGTGGCGTAGAACTCAAAGTGATGTCATAACTGCCTTTTCCTAGTTCGGAAGGAAAGAAGCGTACTACGTGAGGCCTCGCCAATTGATAGGGAGGACCCATATTCTTTCCCAGGCGTATAGTCAAGTCTTGGCGCCCTTTCGGGGTCTCTGGTGTCGAGTCGCTAGAAGAGGAGCATTGGGCACAACGAATAAGATCACAATAATATCCGACGGAGGGGGCAGAACCACTATATTGTTGAGAAGACCCACTTTCTAGGCCTAATTATTTATATTCTAAGGGATAAGGGGGTGACGTTTACCCCAAGAAAAGTAGTCTTGTGACTAGGAACGTGAAAACAACGAGGCTTGAAGTGAGTCGAGCTTACTTTCGTGGAGGACAAATAGGAGGACAACAAATAGACAGGGTGAAAAAACCCATAGCTTTGACTCCGGATGGATGGGGCTTTTCATTCATGTTATTCTTTGAACGATTGTGATTCCAGAGAACATGGAGAGTGACAGGTCTTTTGATTGATAGAGACCTTCCTTTGATTGAGAGAGCCAGAGCCCTTCAGTGGTACAAGGGTATAAAATTCCCAATGGGAGAGCATGCGCCCAGAGAAGAGAAGCGCTTAAGCAAAGAAGTTTGACTTGGAAGTTGTTCAGTTAGAGAGAGGACGCCCCAAGCCAATGGTGACCGAAAAGCACCTTAGAATTTCTTTTCTTTTGCCTTGGGTTCTATCGAAGACTTTTAGTGCATCTATTAAGTACATCTACAAGACGATGAAACTCTATATGCCATTAGATTAGTGGTTTCAATTTAATCAGATGTGAAACGATATTCGTCCCTTCGTAGTGGAGCCCTCTCTTGTCGGTGGATAACTTATTTCTGACCAGTCAGTCGGAGGTTCGAGCGTAGATCGGTTGGTTTATCCTCGGCGATAAGCCTACCTTTGAAAGGAGCCAGGAAAGCAAGCCTTTAAGCCAGAAGTGCCGCTGTGCCAGTGGAAATCTACCAGTACCCGTTGAAGTTAGATCCGCTTCAGCATCATCAACAGACGGAGAAGAAATGGACAAAATGTTATTTGCGGACTCGCCTCAGGATGGAGAGGAAGCTACTGTGGAAGAAGGCAGTTGTTGAGCAAGTGACATTGGTTTAAGTTCAATATGAATATGCATCATCAACTGGAGAAGATGAAGATTCCGCTGAAGATATCGAGTTAGAGCACGGATTTCAATTGTTCTCTTACAGTTCCTCCACCGAACTGTAGTACAGAAGGAATAGCCGTGACGCGGTCGGTCGCCAAGCCCGTCTCTCTCTCGTTGTTGCGCGCCTTTACTCTACAGAACCAGCATAGCTCGCAGACGAGCACGCTACTGAGGCTCGAACTGATAATGCCCTTGCTTGGGGAGGAAATCTGTACGCGCTTTTCCACCTGGCGAGAAAGAACTCCAGACGATCCATTAGTGAGAAGTGAGTACGATCCCGTTGTTTGGCGTGGTGGTTTGAATTTATCAGCAAAGCAGCACAGTCTAATTACAAATAATCGTTTGCAAGGCATGGGTAGGGCATTTTACATAATCCGCTCACTTCTTTTCTTCATTTCGTAAAGTCTTGTCGTACTACGTGACGTTTGAGAGGACCTAATAACTACCAGCCCAGTGAGGCCTCGCCGTAACATTACCCGGCTCCAACTACTGATGAATGAGTCAATGAGTGAAGTACGGATTGAGGAGTAAGGTGAGTACGTACAATCAGTAAGTGTAAGTGTCTCCGTTGACTCCACACACAACTAAGGCAAATGAAGAACAGTAGTTCGCAACAAGCTAAGCTAATCCTCCAATCGAGCAGTCTAGCCAACCGTTGCTTGCGTTCAAGCCGGATCCAACTGATCCAAGCCGAAAGAATACAACGATATCACTGCCTCGTCACCGAGCGAAGAAGCAGGAACCCGAAGAAAGGTTTAAAAGAGTCCTTTTTATAAACTCACTTCCCGCCGGTTTTTCCCACTTTCTTGTCGAAGTGGACTAACAAACAGCATCTTTGCGGAAAGCGTTCAGACTTTTCCTTGCGCTGCTTGTAACGTTATTAGTCTAGTCTGGTTGTCATGACTTTGCGTCTGTGTCAGACACTTTATGAACTAACAGAGAACAAGGCGGCTACAGGAGACGGGAGCTACCCACGTGAGCCCACACCATCCATCTTCGTTCTGAAGCTTAAGAAGGATATCGAATGTATCGAATTTCACTAATTGCTTATCTTATAAAGGTCTTGGCACTGAATAAAGATCGGATTGATCGAGAAACCTTTCTGATTCCCCTGTCCCCAGGAGTGCGCCTCTTACTATATCTGGCTTTCTGCCTGCACGCTACCATTTTCTTACTATGCGAAGTCTCGGAGCCCTTGACTTCAAATCATAATGCGATCTATAGCTTCGGGTTCCACATGACCCTTAAAACAAAAAATAGAATCAATAAAGAAGGGCAGTTTCACTCATGGCGAGCCTTCTCAAGCAGCTGCTTATACTCCTTCATATTCACGACTAATGGTAGCAACATAGTGTGGATGCTTTTCACATCCGATCAACTTATTCTGCCTGCGTTCGATCACTCTCAGCATTCCCAAACACAACGAGCTCCTCTGTTGCGACAGCAGCTCCTGTGAAACCTATTCGTGAGAGATCGGATCTTCTTACGCCAGCCAATGCGTTTGATAGTTCCCTCTTACTTAGGCATAATTCATGCCATCATATTATGAAAGAGCCATATTCTGCACCCCCCGCCAATCTTGAAGGACATAAAACAGCAGACTATGTGGATCATCGGATGTGGACTATTCGTTAGTCACTATAAACCACGGGAATGGATGGCTTTCTGCTTGCACCTGCCCCAAGCTTACTGTCCCTCTTTCCTGCTCTTCCCCAGTAGTCAAGTAGAAAAGACCTATTTTGTCTTGGGGTGTTAAGCTTCATCCGGCTCCAAGCCCAGGGAACTTTTTTTCCTTCTGGAACAGGGCTCCTACTCTACCAGACGGTGACCGGCTCAATAGAGCACCTTTGGGCGCTGGCTTTTCGAAACCAAGTTAGGGAATCAGTGACCAGAGAAAGCATTCAAAAAAGTTGCATCTCTTATGCTACAGGTTAGGGTTTCGGTTTAATACCAATCTCCCTATTCTGATAGCAGAGTAGTGTTAAAACCAATAAGATAAGTATGGGCGATGATCTAGTCTTTCAACACAGTCAACATCCTCGGTTTAGCAGTCAAGTGACCAGTTCAGTCATAGGTATTCGTTCTTTGAGTCGGTTTAGTTACAATCTCAGTCCACGGTGCATCCCGAGCACCATTAGTCTCTCACTATCTTTTCCCTTTCCTTTCATCTCTCTTCTAGAGCAAGATGGGGGATGGATGGGAGGAAATTTGCTTCTTCGCTAACCTTTGCGAAAGCTCTCTCTTCGCGCTCTTTCTAATCTCTGCTCTCTTCGTCCTCGGGGACTCTTCCGTTAACTGCGGCGACAATACGTTCTTGTACCCGATTCTCAGAGGAATCTCGTCGTCTTACCTCTGGAATGCCGTCGATCGGAGCCTCATTCCTGATCTCCTCGATAAGCTTTTCTTCTCTCTCTGGGTTCCGTTTCTTTGATTTTCTCTGCTTTTAAATGGATGGGTTCTTTGGATCTTCCCGATCGGCGGGACCGAGTCCGGCGATGGATGGAAAGAAGTCAATTTAAAGCACTAATTCTGTTCTTTGATCGGGGGTCTCATAGATCTTCTTCAGTGCCTTCTCACTTAATGCTAACCGAGCAATAGCGCTCATCAGGGTGGTTTGCTCGGGTTAGCCAAGAAAGCCTTTGCGCGCTAAGGCAAAGGCATAGAGCTCAAACACAGGCTTAGTAACAGATTCAAAGAGTTCCGTTAGCGGTCCTCGCTCCGGGGATTCGGCTTAGTCTTAGTCTCCGTCCACCTTTTCGGCTTAGGTTACTCAGTCAACAGACTCGGCTTAGGGACAATATCCCTGCCCTATGGTTTAAGAAGAGCTTATAAAAGGAGTGTGTGTTAAACACCGATAAGAATGCATTCTAACTAGTAGCTACTCATTACACACAAGAAAGAGTGTAGGTTTCAGTCGTAGTTTCTGGTATCGACACAGACAGTGGGAATGAATTCTATTACTTGATTGACATTGACAGATATGTGTACCACACCGAACAAGCAATATGCCGATATGCTTGATGTACCAACCAAGCCAGCTCGACCGTATACAGTATAAGGGATTCGCCTTTGCCTCAGACAGAAGAACAACGGATTGAACAGGACAGGACAACCGGGAAGGGAAGCCTGACATAGATATTGATTTGAACAAAGGAACTGAAACTGATACCAGAAACCAAACAAGAGATGGAATTCCAGATTGAACAGATGACCGACCTACTATTGTAGATCCTTGTCACTTGGAAACTCCATTTCCCACCTCCACGTTATTTTCTTATTTAGCAGGTTGGCTAAAAGGAGAGGCTTTAGTCATCATAGGCGCAGGCTCTTTAATAGTCAAATCGCCTTGTATTCGGCGAAAAAGCCAATCTGGATTCCCTTCCCCCTTTCCTACTGATGAGGGTTGAGACCCACTGGAGTTCTTTCTTCTTTTCAGTAGAGTCAAGCTGTGTCCCCCCTATTCCCCGAGGCTTCTTGACTGCCTAACGCTGGATTGATTGTGGCTGAGTGAAATGAAAGCAAGATGGCAAACTCACCTATGCGACTACGACTGGTTGAACGGACAAGACAGACCAAAGACAAAAAAGGCCAACCTCCCTCCTGGCTTCTATCTTCCAGTAAACCCACACCAGCAGTCGATGACGCTTTTGATATGGGCAATGCTATTGACGATGTTATTGAAGCACCACTACAACCGCCAATAGCAGTTGTTAAACCAGTAGCTCTAGATCGAGAGCCGGATGCATCAGTAGTCAAGGCATAGCCAGTTTACCCTCACTAGAAAAGGAAAAGGGGGAAGCAGTCTTAGGTCTCAGAGGTCAGGCCAGCCGTTTGGCAGAAATGGGTAGTCTGCTCAAGAAGTGGGAGAGCGAAAGGCTCGGAAAGGCTCGGGTTGAAGAAAGAAGGGATTGATGGCTTCAAGCTCAGGGAAGGTTCGAAGACTTCAATCATCAAGAAAGGCGTCAAACCCAGCCTGTCGAACTCGCTCTCCAGGCTCAGATCAAGGATCAGCGGGTGACTCTCCCCATCCATCGACTCATTCCCTTATTCCACTTTCAGATCTCTGAGGAGAAGGCTCAAGGCGGAGTACGAAGAAGGAGCTAGACGGCTACGAGGCTGATCGGAACCCAGCAGCAATTGAAGCAGTTCGATAGCCAGTAGCATAGTCCCCAGGCACGGATCAAGATCGAGAGCTTATTATTGCAGAGAAAGCAGAGGTAATATCATTAATCGATACAGATCCATACCATAGCCCGTAGCATACCTTCATGTCCCGTAAGCAGCAGGTTGACCATAAACATAAAGAGTAGCCACAGAGGCAGCAGATCCAAGCGCGAATAAAGATCCAGTGCTAGAAGCCGATCCGCTAGCAGAGGTCAAGGTGAAAGGAGCAGATCGAGATCCAGTCAGTCGTTTACCTTGATTCAGTTGATTGAATTGATTCCGTTGAAGACCCAGCTTGATCAGCTCATTTTTGTTATCCGGTCGAATAATCGGTTGATTCACCAGCATATCGCCTTGCATCCTTTCCAGTAGTTCGAGAGCCCATTGAAGATCCTATCGTTTAAGATCCTGTTCCAGATCGGGATCCAGAGCTAGCTAAAGTTCCAGGTGACCCATATTCAGTGCCATTAGCAGAATCTATCACCGTTGTTAAGTAAGCAGCTTCAGTAGCAGAGCCCGTTGTTTAAGATCCCAATCCTGCGCCAATGAAACGAATGGAAGCACCACTAACAGCAGAGTAAGCAGCAAGGGTTGTAGTACCTATTGCAAGACCCATTCCAGAGCCTGTTAAAGAGGCAGTTTATCAAGATAGAGACCCTGAAGCACCCGTAGCACAGGAAGCATCCGAGCAAGCAGCTCCAGGTTCTTTCATTGGAGATTTAGGTAAAGCCACAGAGGTGAAGGCAGAGCCGATTGACCACTTTTAAGTAGTAACCTCCCTCCCAGGTCGAATGCTAGTACCAGCAATTCAAGATCGCGATGCAGAGCTTCTAGATGCATATCTCTATGTTACTTCCGCTGACTCTATTTCCGTTTCTGGTTTTTATGCTTCTCGATCTCAATCTGTAGGTTCCGCTACTGGATATGCGCCTGGAATTGGATCTGGAACTATACATAAGGCCCACGCACATCGAATTCGATCATTTTAGCATGCCCTCTTATCACTCCATCCCGGCATCTTACATCTTGCTACTAAAATATCTGTATGTATGCGTGAGGTACCCAATTGCACTTCGTTATCCGAACATCATTCTGTCCCGATCAATGCTAAGGCACAGGCAGTGGTTTAAGCCGTTGACGTTGAAGCATCACTATTATCACGACAGACCAGTGTAGAGCCCTTTGAATGGTATAGGGACCATATAATAACCTATTGCACAAGCAACAAAGCAAGCATAGGCCGTTACTACAGGTAGGATCCATAACCAGTTGGTCCAGTTCCCTATCCTCCAGCACCAGCTTCAGTAGCACCAATTGAATAAGCATAAGTAGCAGTTCCATTTCGAGAGCTAGAAGCAGTCGATCCAGCAACACCACCAGCATCATAGACAGAGAGAAAGGTCAATTAGCTTTCCATAACGCGCTAGCCTTAAAAGAGAAACCCATAAAGCCAGAAGGATAAGCAAAGGCTACGGCACCTACGGTAGCAGCAGTGTCTTCTGTTGATTGACCAGCCCTCTCAGATTCTGTTGGGCCAGTTGATTCTGTTTCTTCTGAATCTCCTCGCTTGACGCTCTCTTTAGCCGAAGGTTTAGGAGTTGAAGTTGAATCCGTGGATCTCGTTTACTATTAAGCCGTGGATTCAGTCGATCTTGTTTCATCAGCTAGGAAGGCAGATTCTGTGGAATCAGTCGAGCTAGATCTAGTTTCATTGGTCGATCTAGTTAAATCAGCAACCTAAGCAAGGGTTGCAGCCGCTGTAAAGGCGTCCTCAGCTTATTCTGTTGATTCTGTTGATAATCGGGTTGTTAGCTCTGCCTCTTTTAGCTGCTCTTGACGCAGATCCTCTGTTTGCTACTTTACGGTACGATAGTTCATAGTAGGAATTACCATCATAGGAAAAAGTCTTTCCAAGGGACGGAGAGGAGGTAACTTATCAATAAGTAGGCCAATAAGGGGGCTTCAAAGCTAGTTTCATAAGTCGATTTAGTCTCATCAGCATCAGAAGATCGAGTTGATTATGTTTCAGCTGTTGAGTCTGTTGATGAAGCAGCATCCTCGTTACGCTTCTCTTCATTGAGATCAATCAAGAATTTCCTGTTTATGAAGTGTTTGTAATTGGCTTTAGCTTCCTCTCCCGACGCTTGCAGCCCCCCTGACTACACGGTACAGAACTATCTATTCAGTAGGCCAGCTAACAGAGGCACTGACTGGAGTCCCGTAGGAAATAGTTCAATAAGCGATAAGAGGAGGATGCCACTTTAGCCGAAGGTGAAGGAGCTAAGCACTTTACCGAAGAATGTTCAGGAGGTGAGGTTGAATCTGCATCTGCAATAGAACAACTAGTTTCATCAGTCGATATAGTTTCATAAGCTTCAGTTGATTCTGTTTCTTCTGTGGATTCTGAGTTTGATTCTGTTGCTTACGAGTTCGACATGGCTAACATTGCTGAGCGTCTGGACCGATCCCAAGATAGGGAGATGAGTTAGGACCGCATCAGCATAGAGCCTCCTCCACTCATTCAAGTCAAGCCGAAAAGTACTGCTCAAACAAAGTGAATGGCTTTCAAGGCAAAGGAGACGTACTATAGGAGATAGAGAACTGCTGCCCGTGGTTTTTATCCCTCGCTCCTGAACTGGCGCACTCCGGCAAGAACAGAAAAAGAAGGAGAACTAACGAGAAGTAGGAAAGGTCTCGCCACTCTTCTGACTAAATGGGCTATTTCAGTTCATCTGTTTGCTCGTTGAAAGAGACTGCTTCAACAAAGCCGTATCTAGCTGGGCCGTAGTTTGCTGATTCGGAGGAGAAGTCCTGAAATAAGGGGTAGGGAATTTCATCATATAGGACCGGCATCGGGAATGCTGCTGCCTCTGTACCACCTTCATAGTCAACAACTAGATCCACTGATGTAAACTCGGCATCTATGGCCTCTCTGTTCCTCTAATTCAGTAGTGCGCTTTGAAGCCTACTGATTTCTCTCCTTAACGATTGGCTAAAGAAAGTCGTTTCCGGAGGAGCAGCAAACAGAATAAAAGCAAGATACGGCTTATCAGCATACTTATTGATCTCCTGAATATTCGGCTAAATCTCCTTCGTCCCCTGGCTATTGAACTGAGCTATCCTCACCTACTGACCGGAAAGCACGTAACCTGATAGAAAAGTAGGCAATGTCAAGTTAAGCCGTAGTTTGGCTACGCGCTAACTAAGGCCCCCCTGACTACACTACTTCTCTTCGGCCAAGCAAGATCGGATATACATCCCCGTTTATCAGGGTATGACATGGAAGCCTACCTCATAAGTAAGTAAGCTCTTCCCCACGAGGAGCTAGAGCTAGAGTAGCATTCCCAAGCACTGGTTGGTAGTAAGAGGACTCCTAAAACCTTTTGAGGTTGAGAGAAGGACGAAGGTTTAGACCGACGTCTAGTTGATGTTTACCTCACCTACCTCCGGTGAGACAAGCGGTAGTACGATTCAAGGGAATTGGAAGATAGAAGAAGAGTGAGTTGACTCAAGAACAAATTGAATTAGGAGCTCCGTTGTAGAATTCAGACGAGTACTCCATATCCGCTTACTTCACTGCCTTCCCGCTACCAGAAGACCCCCTCTTCCTCTTACTAAGCTTTTGGCACTAAGGAAACAGGACCCACAGCCGATTCGTACCTGGGGTGGCAAACGAGAACAATAATTGGATCACGCGACCAATGAGTCATTTTTTTTTTTTCAAAGAAAGCCTGGTTGGTGTTCTTTCGCCTTGCATAACGTAAGGAAGACAGACTGTCACACGGCCTAAGAGAGAGAAAGAAAAGTAAGTGACGGCAGAGCTTGAAGTCACTAGAGGCATTCTACTTCTCGGTTCTTTTACCAGCCAGCCTACGGCACCTGAGCATCTGCACGACGTTCTCATATGATCCTGTGACTGGGCTGGGCCTAGGCAGTTCGGAAGAAGGGTATCGTCAAGACTTCTCGAGAATAGACGAAGGGGAAAGGAAGTTAATGAATGGCAGAAGGCCGGATTGGAAAGTGCGGTTCGCTTTCTATGGAGATAAGAACAAGGAAGCACTGGCCATGGCAAGCATTGGTTGGAAGAAGAGGGCGGATTGCCTAAACTAACCAATACTACTCGCCTATTATAGAGTGCTTATAGAAAGAAAGCCAGACTATGCAACAGTAGTCAAACAGTTTGGGTTTTTATGGTCAATCTATGATTTGGTGGGAAGAGAACCAGGCTGGCCTCCTTTCTTGTTCCTCTGGGTTCTTGGGTTTGCCTATGTGCTTAGAATCTTTGATTTTGAGTCAAAAAGGATTCTGGTATGTAGGTGAGTTGTGGATATCCACCAAGGAAGGACTTATTATAAACATTGTGTATTGGTCCTGCCTTGTTGGATGTCAAACTCCCAAGGGTCACTCTCGTCCTCACCCTTCGTCCTAATAAATCACCTTTCGGTTCTTCTTCGGAGGGATCGAAAGAACTACAATTCATCTCTTTTCCCGGACTGTAGGATTTAGACAGGAGTTGTGGCCCGTGGTGACTGGAGTGAGGTTGACTTCCTTGCTCACAGATGACGCTTGGAAACAACAGAATTTCACGCTTCCATCGGAAGTATCTGGGTTGGTCACCCGGAGGGACCCAGTGGAGAAATTGAATTGACATACCTTGGTTAGTCAAGGATTGGCTTAGTGTTCCGTTTTTTAGCCACGAAACCCCGTATTTTTGATTCAAAAAGAGATGTGCTATATCCGAAACGAACATAGGGACAGACGTCAAACACCAGTCATTGCATGGCGAAGGGTATTCTAAACACCCTTGTCAACTAGATGCCTTCCACCATCTTAGTCTAGCCTCCAATATACTCATACCTCTCTGTTCAAGAGGTCCTTCGTGTATGACCTGTGTGTACATCCGAAGTGTAAAACTGGGATGTATTCACTCTCTCTATCTGACACTTCGAAGGAGGGTGTCTAGGGAGAGCTGCTGGTCATGTCATTCTATGGTTTCTTTGGCCTTACCAGGTTCTCTATCAGTTCTGCCAGACTTTTATAGATGGTTTGATTGTCTGTCAGCCTTGATTAGAGGGGCCTGGGGCAGTGACTCGCTTCAGGTCTTGGTGTTTTCACAGTGGAATATTTTAAGATCAAATGTGATCTGTTCCATGTGAACCACCATGCGTGGTGCCTCATCATATTATTGATATTTTATTTGATGAGACAGCCTTCGATCAGATGTATGGGGGGTCCCTAGATCGGTGCATGGAGCTCAGAGCTCTCTTTATAGAGGGTTCTGACCCTTTGTGATTATGGGACGTCTCACCGCGTCTCATGTCATGAAGGGAGACTTTGGTGGTTCAAGTCCGGATTGTGAGCTTCCCGAAAGGTGACGTAGCTGCTAAGCGGCTGTGATTGATCGGGGGCCAGAATGTGGATGGCTGGCCGTCCTCTCTTGTTCCTTCCGGATACTTTGATCTGCCTGATGGCTGAGATCTGTGATTAAAAGATAAAAACTAGATTTAAGTCCCAGGTGGACTGGTTGTTCTACAGTAAAGACCGATTATAGACTATTGTGTTTGGTCTTTTGATTTGTAGATCTTTCTGGTCCCCAAGCCTGCTCCTTGCTTCATCCACCGTCTAATAGACGTCGTCCCTTTGATTTTCTTTTGAAGCTCAAAGGGGGGATGTTTAGACAGGAGTTGTGAATTTGTGGTGACTGGGGTGAGGATGACTTCTTCACTCTCAGATGGCGTTTAACCTATAAGAATTGAGTCTTCGACTGGGGTGATGACTTGCTCCTCTAGCTTTCATACCTGCTCGAGTGATGCAACGTGGCATCATGGCAGGTCACACCGTCATTGGTGTGATATTGCTCTGACTTCCACACTTTCTTCAGATAGGACGCTTCTATTTGAATGAAGACCGGGTTTGACAAACCACGGCGCCACCCCATGGCTTTATCCCATTTAGGAAAGTGCAGTTGTATTTTCTGTTGACATTTGATCGGCCTTATTTTAGGTCCCATCGCTACCAACATTATACAACTGCTGGGCGGGAAGGATTTAAATGAAACCCTTCCGGTGACCAAGGCGGTAGGTGGATTATGACCAAAATACCCTTCCCCTTGTTCATACACTAGTTGTCTTTCACCAGACCTGCAATCGCGGCTATCTGCCCGTGGTGAGTTTTAGAATGAAAATAGGGGCTTACAGTTTCACTGCACTTTCGAAATAAGCAGTGAACGGATTCGTCCGTCTAGCATATAATGCTTTTCGGGACCGCTTGGCCGATTCCCCTTTCTTGAATCCTTGACCTGTTCAAGGTCCTACTTCTATCTACCTTACCAGATTTTGAGTTATATAGGGTAGGCTAGAAACAGAAGTGGATTAGGGTTGAGGGATCCACCATCTACTTCCCAGTATTTGGGTCGGAACCCTCTTCTCAAATGCTCCTCCTTGTAGGGTAACCACATGGAGTGGTCCTATGGAGAGGTGCACCTTGGCTACCCTCACTTCTGTATTTTGTATACTGTGGGGCGCCCTTTAATGAGGAAGTTGCCTTCTTGGTTGAATAAGGCAAGAATTATGGATAGAGTTTTGGGGTTATTACCTGCTTGCTCCACTATATAATTCTGTTTTCTGGAGTTACGATAACACAACTGTTCCTTGTGAGGGGTCAGGTGTAGTTCAAATGTCATTTAGTACGCTACCTGTCATAGCTCTGACAGGGTGGCGATGCCCATATCCACCAGTTCTGGTGGGTGTGGAAACCGGAAGTCTCATGTTGTTCGTCAGCACTATGGCATGATCGGATTGTACCAGTGACAAGTGTTTCGGTGGTTAGTTTGACATTAGGATCCTCTCAGCTATCTAAGTGCCACTCGTTGGAGTGTGGTACTTGCTTGACAGCTGGGATCTTTCCTAGGTGATGGCTGGGACTGCGTTTTCTTTGGGGACGCAGGTTTCCATCTGAATTGGAGGAGGCCTATATAAAGAAATTCTTTACAGTCTACTTTGCTGGCCTTGAATCTTCTTTCTTGAGTTTGACTGGCTTAGTAGCCACCTGGGCAACCTTTGACTCTGAAGGGAGGTTCAAGGTGTTGCACAAGCTCCTTGGGGGGCACTTGACTTGGGGGGGAGTGCCCGCACCGTTAAGGGAGTCTTTGTGTGGCTCAGGTTAGATTATGCCATGGTTATCTCCTAATGGGTCTCATCTTTCTACTAAGCGGACTATTAGTTTCAATCTTTTATTGAACTAGTCGTTCATCAAAGCTTCCGGGTGAAAAGCTAGGTGTAAGTCCTTATATTCGGGGCTTACCTAGGATACAGACAGACCTGCTATTTGCTATGGTGAGCGCGGCGTAGGTTGACAACCTTGTCGCGGATGACAACTGATGATAAGACTTTATGGCTGTCAGCCGCAACTAACTAGAGATAGGGGAGGCTGATTATCTGTGTGACATCGATTCGGTGGTTAGAGAGGTTAGTTCAGGGCCCTGATAATCATCACCGGGCGTCTGACACCAGAGCGATCACGGCATTTACTCGGGTTTAGCCTAGACAACGGTTCAAGGATTATCTTGTCCTTGGTGACGTTTGGCATCGGGACCGTAAGGTCGTTGTTGAATATAGGAAGATCTTAGGCAATCAGGGGGTTTACTCCAATCGGAAGACTTGGTTTTCCATAGGGATTGAATGCCGGATTAATCACTTCACGGGAGAGAACACGAGGGATGAGCGACGATCGACCTACCGCTCCGTGGGTTTGTACTAGTAGATAAGGTAGTTCATGAGTTCGTATTACAATCAGAGGGAGGAAAAGCAATGACCAGATGGTAGTGATCAAAATCTCCTAAAGAAAGGTAAGGCCATAGTAGAAAGCACTTATCCGCTAAGGCTTCGCCAGTTCCCATGACAGTTGGTGGTGGGAAAGTAGAAACAGTTGTTCTTGAAGCTGTCCCTGGGGAAGTTAGAGGTAAGGGTGTAGGTAAGGTAGTAGTGATCAGATGAACATCTCACTTTCGCTATCAGAGCTATGTGAGGCGATCTCCGTGAGGGAGTCTTATCTCGAAAGGAGTGAGACTGCCTACCTAATGAAATTAATAACAGAGGCGAGCTGCTTTGGTGACAGACCGGGTGAGGATTTGATCCCGGGGTGGTAGAAGCTTTTTCTTCCCTTTGCCAATTTTGCCGAGAGAGTTCTGTTTCCTGTGATTGCATCAATCAATCGATGTTAGTGAAAATAACCCTAGATTGGTGCATCACTTCCTCTTGAAATGGCGAGTTTGTAGTTTTGAAAACTATTTTTGTAACGAAATCTTCAAAAGGAGGATATGGACTGAATCCGAAGATTGCCTACGTACACGCGAGCGGAATCAAATCCTGACGTAGTTCGGGAAACTGGCCAGCACAACGGCTTAGCCGGTCCTCGTGGATAAGATGGAGCGTAGACTTCCGGCTGGGAGTTGAACCTACAGAATTACCTTTCTATTTCATTCTGTCTTTTGAAACTCCTTCTTTTTCCTTCTTGTTCAAAAAGAATATTTGCATAAGAGAGATAAGAATGGCTATTTATCTTCAAGTAAGCTAGTTGATCGAAAAACCTTCGCCCAAAAGTGCTCATTGAGCCGGTCACCGTTGGCTAAGATCCTTGACTCACTTGAAGAGAAAGAGATTCCTTCTTTTTTGAAAACTAGTTTGTGTTAATTGAATAAATAGAGACTCTCTTCTTAAGAGAGTTCAGCACTCTCTTTTGTCATGAGCGGGATTCGAACCCGCGCTTCGGGATTCCCTTCCTGAAGCTTCTAACCTAAGAACCACAACTTGGTAACCCGGTTCAGCACCAAGGACTAAAGCGCCTAGTCCGGGGCACATATAGTGCTCTTATAATCCTCCTCCTCCCGTAATATTAGTTAAGACGGCTACGGCTTGTAGGTGAAACTCACTTGTGATCCCATTCACATAAACATCTCTGATTGCATTAGAGAGAATAGGTAAGCTTTCTGTATCAATGATCTCATCGCAAAAAGCGGGGAGGGTCCAATTATTGGGTAGCGGATAATTCCGAAGGTTTAGAAGTTCGGAAACTTGTGCATAGAGGCAGTTCTTACCAGAATCTACAGCACGCTGACACAGGGCATGAATTTCAGGGGTTTCTTCCCTATGATTCCACATAAACTGTGCTAAAGCGGAAAATGATTCATAAAAGGAAATTAGTGCTTGTTGTCTGTCCATCTTCAAATTTCTGACTTTAAGAGGCAAGGAGTAGTAAGAGGGAATTAGGCGGCATAGAAGGGGCTACGTCCTCGGAACAAAACACATGAAATCCTTTATATAACTTCACCGTCTTATTCTCCGCAATTCAAATCATTTAAGCGCATAATCGGACGCTAACAGTGCCCGTAGGCCCCAACAAAGTCTTCCCTCGGCTCGGTATCCCCTTTCTTGAAGTCAGCTAATGAAACCAACCTTGGAGTTCCAGCTGTAAGTGAAGTTCAAAATCTCTCTTCCTTTCGTCCCGATTCTCCCCCGCCAAAAGAGTGATTATCCATTGTGGGGCCTTCCCGGTCAATAAGTTGGTGCACCTTCGCTCCATTCTTTTTGAATGGTATGCGGTCCGTTCTCATAACTACCCGAGTAATCTCCCTTTGTTCTTGTTCCAAAGCGTGTTCCCTTGCCTGTACTTCGCGCTGTTGAAGTCAGGCTGCTTTCTCATTGTCCCGATTCCGAGCTACTGGATCATACCATGTAGGTGAGTCTGATTCTGACTTCTACTGTAAGTTGCCTTAAGGCGCCTCTTTCCCAACAACTCAAATCGCGTATCCCTGCCCTTATTGACTTAAAGCTGGGATCCTTAGACCCAGACCCCCACGACTATTAATAAAGCACCGCTCTTTCCTCACATCTACCTAACCAACAACGACTACCCTTAACGAAGTTAAGAAAGGGATGCGTTTCCCCTGTCGGGCCCACCGAAATGAACCTGACGCACTTTGGCCTAATTAGGGAGTGAGTGAAGGAGAGGAAACTAGAGAAAGGAATTATAACTCCTTACTGGCCCTATTTGAGTAAGGGGGGGCATAGCCCAAGACTATCCTTTATTCACTGGGCTAAAAGGGAATTCTCTTATTACTGGAGTTTGCCGGGGCGGGCTCTTCTCTTCTTACGGTGCGGTAAGATTAGGATCCTAAATATTCCCCCTTCCCTATTCCAGTTGCCGTAGTTGCTGCTTGCTTTTGCTAAGAAGAGAATGAGATATACGTGTTCGTCTTGATC